ATGCGTTGACTATTTTCAACAAACCATAAGGACATTGGTACTTTATATATTTTATTTGGTATATGATCTGGATTAGTTGGTACTGCTTTAAGATTATTAATTCGAGCTGAATTAGGACAACCAGGAGCTCTCTTAGGAGATGATCAATTATATAATGTAATTGTAACGGCTCATGCTTTTGTCATAATTTTTTTCCTTGTTATACCTATAATAATTGGTGGATTTGGGAACTGATTAGTTCCTTTAATACTTGGAGCTCCAGATATAGCTTTTCCTCGTTTAAATAATATAAGATTTTGACTACTTCCACCTGCTTTATTACTTCTACTCTCTTCAGCAGCAGTAGAAAGTGGTGTCGGAACTGGATGAACAGTTTATCCTCCGCTATCAGGTAATCTAGCTCATGCTGGTGGATCTGTAGATTTAGCAATTTTTTCTCTTCATTTAGCTGGTGTTTCTTCAATTCTAGGTGCTGTAAATTTTATTACTACAATTATCAATATACGATGACGGGGGATACAATTTGAACGACTACCTTTATTTGTTTGATCCGTTAAAATTACAGCAATTTTATTATTACTCTCTTTACCAGTTCTGGCAGGAGCTATTACTATACTTTTAACTGATCGAAATTTTAATACAGCTTTTTTTGATCCTGCTGGAGGCGGAGATCCTATTTTATACCAACATTTATTTTGATTCTTTGGGCACCCAGAAGTTTATATTTTAATTCTTCCGGGTTTTGGGATAATTTCTCATATTGTTAGTCATTATTCAGCTAAAAAAGAAACCTTTGGTACTTTAGGTATAATTTATGCTATATTAGCAATTGGTGTCTTAGGATTTATTGTGTGAGCTCATCATATATTTACAGTTGGCATGGATGTAGATACCCGTGCTTATTTTACAGCTGCTACTATAATTATTGCTGTTCCTACCGGAATTAAAGTATTTAGATGACTTGCTACGATTCATGGAGCTAAGATTAAGTACGAAACTCCAATGCTTTGAGCTTTAGGATTTATTTTTTTATTTACTGTTGGTGGCTTAACAGGAATTGTTTTATCAAATTCATCTCTAGATATTATATTACATGATACTTATTATGTGGTAGCTCACTTTCATTATGTCTTATCTATAGGAGCTGTTTTTGCTCTATTTGGAGCTTTTAATTATTGATTCCCATTACTTACAGGAGTAACACTTCATGCACGATGAACGAAAGCACATTTTTATATTATATTTTTAGGAGTAAATGTAACATTTTTTCCTCAACATTTTTTAGGATTAGCTGGGATACCTCGTCGTTATTCGGATTATCCTGATTGTTACACTAAATGAAATGTAATTTCTTCAATTGGTTCAATAATTTCTTTTGTAGCTGTTTTATACTTTATAGTAATTGTGTGAGAAGCTTTAATTTCCCAGCGAAGTGTGATTTGAAGAACCCATTTAAGAACTGCTTTAGAATGAGATAATATTTTACCAAGAGATTTCCATAATGCAGCAGAAACCGGAGCGCTAGTTGTTGCTTAATTTTACAATTATAAGATATGAGTCTATGAGGCCAATTAGGATTTCAAGATGCTGCATCTCCTCTAATAGAAGAGTTAATTTTTTTTCATGATCATGCTATAATAATTTTAGTAATGATTATCAGTTTAGTTGGTTATGCTGCTATTTCCTTAATAACTAATAAATTTAGTTGTCGATCTCTTGTTGAAGGACAAGAAATTGAGACGATTTGAACTATTATTCCAGCAATTATTTTAGTTTTTTTAGCACTTCCTTCTTTACGATTATTATATCTTTTAGATGAAGTCGGAGACTGTGGACTCACGTTAAAAAGAATTGGTCATCAATGATATTGAAGTTACGAATATTCTGATTTTTTAAATATCGAGTTTGATTCTTATATAATCCCAACTAATGAATTAGAGAGAGGAGATTTTCGATTACTTGAAGTAGATCATCGAATTATTCTTCCCACTCAAACTGACATTCGAGTACTTGTAACATCTGCCGATGTGATCCATTCTTGGGCTGTGCCTTCATTAGGAGTTAAGGCCGACGCTATTCCAGGTCGACTTAATCAACTTAGTTTTTATATTAAATATCCTGGAGTATTTTATGGACAATGTTCAGAGATTTGCGGTGCAAACCATTCTTTTATACCTATTGTAGTAGAAGCTATTCCATTAGAAAATTTTATAGAGTGAGTAGTTAATGTTTCTGAATAAATTATAGAGAAATTAGTTAAAATATAATATAAAATTGTCGGTTTTATGTTACTAATAAAATTAGTATTTCTTATATGCCTCAGTTATCTCCTCTTAATTGAATTTTTTTATTTTTGTTATTTTGAGCCGCAGTTTTAAGGGTATCTATTTTAATTTGGTGATCTACTAAAACATATTTCTTAGGTAAAACATCTAATGTTTCTGATGTTAAAGAAAATAAATGAAATTGATAAGAATGCTAGTTGATATTTTTTCTTCTTTTGATGATAGAAATCAAGTTTTTATATCTATATATTTTTTAATGTGAATTTTTTCTTTAATTGTAATTCTAATTTTTAGCTCAAATTACTGAATTACCTCTCCTAGATGATTTACCTTTATTAATATTTTTAAGGAAACTGGATCATCTCAGATTTTCCGGTCATTTGGGCTAAATTTAGGAGGTTTTTTAAATGTAGTAAGAGGTTTATTTTTATTTTTAATTTTTATAAATTTAAGAGGACTTATTCCTTATGTTTTTAGTCCTACAAGGCATTTAGCTGTATCTTTGTCTTTAGGATTACCTTTATGACTCTCATTAATTATTTCTGCTATTTTTTTTAATCCAAGATCTGTTATTGCAGGATTATTACCTATGGGTGCACCAGCTGCTTTAAACCCATTTCTCGTACTTATTGAAACTGTAAGAATTTTAGTACGACCTATTACTCTTTCTGTCCGACTGACAGCAAATATAAGAGCTGGACATATTGTACTTACTTTAATTGGAAATTATTTAACCGCTAGATTTTTTCTTTCTAGTATGTTTTCAATAGCATTTTTAATTTCAATTCAGATTTTTTACACTATTTTTGAATTCGGTATTAGTATGATTCAAGCATATATTTTTTGTTTATTAATTACCTTATATTCGGATGAACATCCACATTAATATAGATATTAAATACTAATATATAAGATTAACATATTGTAAAAGAACTTTAGTTCATTTTTGGGGTATGAACCCAATAGCTTTTTACTTAGCTTATTTTACATTTTACACTTTGTTGGGGAAACTTAATTCCGTTAATAGATCTACAGTCTATTGCTTTATTAACTCAGCCACCAAACAAAACTTACTAGAAATATAATTTCATTTTTGAACTTGCAATTCAATGTTTTTATAAACTATAGTAGGTCAAGATTTAAAAATTATTTTTTATTTCAGGCTTTGAAGGCCCATAGTTTAATTAACTTAAAATCTTACCAGGAGGATTTGACCCTCTCTTAAGAAATCAAAATTCTTTGTGCCCTTACACCGCTACGTAATAAATATATCTCTTTTAAATTTTATTAATCTTTTTACTTGGAAGGCAAATGTACTATATTATACTTAAGAGATATTTCTAATAATATAATTTTATTCTTTTAGAACGAAAATCTAATGTGCCTAAACACTCTAGAAACATTATATAAAAAATAAAGTGATACCTGTAATTGTTCTTCTAAAAAAGAAAACAGATTGGTTTATCTTTATAACATAAGCTTGGCTCTGACTTAAAAATATAACTATAGCAAAGAAATACACATGGTTTTTATTGATAGTAGTGAGGTTTGAAATTAAATAAATTTAAATATAAAATTTAATGGTATTTATTTCATAAGTATTATTTTATAGATGATTCTAAGATTGTACCACTATACACCAGTGTCAAATATTAATAAAGAAGTGAAAGCTTGCCTTAGTTAAGCTAAGAGATTTGGTTAACTTGGTGCCAGCATCCGCGGTTAGACCAAGAAATTAAGTTATATATTATAGGTAAAAAAGATAGTTAAACTATATTAATACAAGTTTTAAGATTTCTTATCTAAAAGTAAAATTTGAAAATAAAAAAATATTTTAATATAAACTTGATTAAATGTTGAAGCTATGAAAACTTAGGGATAAACTAGGATTAGATGCCCTACTATTCTAAGTTATAAATTAATATACTATATACCTGAGTACTACGAGTCTAAAAACTTAAAACTCAAAGAGCTTGGCGGTACTTTATACCTTTCAGGGGAACCTGTCTCGTAATCGACAATCCACGTTCTACCTTACCTTTTTTAGCCTTAAATCAGTTTGTATACCGTTGTCGTTCAGGTAACTTTTTAAAAAATAGAAGTTGGCAAAAAAGACTTTAATCTTAAACGTCAAATCAAGGTGCAGCCTATAAAGAGGAGAAGATGGGTTACAATTAAAAATTATAACTACGGAATAAGAATTTAAATATTTTTATAAAGGAGGACTTGAAAGTAAAAACCTGTAGATAAAGTTTTTGAATATGGCTCTGAAGTGTGCACACATCGCCCGTCGCTCTCGTTGAAAAATGAGATAAGTCGTAACATAGTAGGAGTAATGGAAATTGTTCCTGGATGAAAAATGTAGCATAAATTAATGCAATTCATTTACACTGAATATATACTTTAGTATAAAGTCATTTTTATAACAAAAAATTAGATTAAATTGTAATTTTATAGAAATTATTAAGAAACATCCATTAATAATGTAAAGGGGATTGAAATTTTATTTTTAATAATCTTAAAAGTACTGCAAAGGAAAATTTAATTTACAAAAAAGTAATGAGATTTCGTGTACCTTTTGTATCATGGTTTAGCTAGATTTTATTTTAATATTTTAAAATTCTCGAAACCTAACGAGCTATTCTTATTTTTTATTTTAGTACAACAAAAACTAGATGTAGCAAAATCTTTTTTAAAAATAAGAATAGAAATGAAATTTTATCCGTGTTGGGTGATAGCTAGTTTTCTTTTAAAGATATAGAAGTATCTAAACTTAAATTGTAGAACTAAAATAAATTTAATTCTAAAAAATAGGTTTAATAGTTTTTTAAGGATAAGCTTGAAAAATATAATAAACAATTAGTATATAAACTTTCTTAAAATTTAGGCTTGAAACTAGTCAAAATATTAAAATTTGTTATAATTTATCTAACTAAAAAAGAAAAGATATATATACATAGAAATAAAAGAAAATTGTTAAGAACTATATTAACAAATATTAATGCTAAAATGAGTATTCTGTAATATATACAAATTGATTACTTAAATAATCGAATTTAAACAATAAATATAACAAAGAAATTTTATGAAGGAACTCGGCAAATATTACTCTGCCTGTTTATCAAAAACATGGCTCCTTGAAGAACTTTTATAGGGAGTCGGACCTGCCCAGTGATTAAAATTTAACGGCCGCGGTACCCTGACCGTGCAAAGGTAGCATAATCATTTGCCCTATAATTGAGGGCTAGTATGAATGGTTTGACAAGAGTAGTACTGTCTCCGTAAAAATTTTTAGAATTTATTTTTTAGGTGAAGAAACCTAAATTTAATTAAAAGACAAGAAGACCCTATCGAGCTTTAAATACATTTATGAAATAACAAAAATTATTTAATATTTTTAATCATAAAAAATTTTGGTTGGGGCGACTAAGGAACAAATAAAGCTTCTTTATAAAATTTAGATTTATGAATAATGATCCATTACTTATAATGATTGAAAGAATTAGTTACCGTAGGGATAACAGCATAATCTTTTTTGAGAGTTCTAATCGAAAAAAGGGTTTGTGACCTCGATGTTGGACTAGGATATCCTGAAAGATGCAGAAGTCTTCAAAGGTTGGTCTGTTCGACCATTAAAATCCTACATGATCTGAGTTCAGACCGGCGTAAGCCAGGTCAGTTTCTATCTTTAATTATAAAATTGAATTTAGTACGAAAGGACCGATTTGATATAAAATTTATATAAATAGACGAACTATAATAATTAAATTAATTTTTAATTTAAATTAATATAGAAATGGCAGACAAGTGCATTAGGTTTAAGCCCTAAATATAAAGATGAAAGTTCTTTTTTTTATAAGTCAATAAAGGTGACAGAAAAATGTATTAGGTTTAGGACCTAAATATAAAGATATTAATTCTTTCCTTTATAATGTATCTTTCTATTCTTTCTTCATTACTAACCTATATTTGTGTATTACTAGCGGTCGCTTTTTTTACTCTTTTAGAACGAAAAGGTTTAAGGTATATCCAAATTCGAAAAGGACCAAATAAAGTGGGAATAGCTGGTCTTCCTCAACCTATTGCTGATGCTGCTAAGCTTTTAACAAAAGAAATTGCTAAGCCAACAATAGCAAATTATTCTCCATATTTTTTAGCTCCGATTTTTAGATTTTTATTAGCTCTTCTTTTATGGCAACTCTATCCTAGATTATACTCTCTTAATTATTTCAAATGAGGAATTTTATTTTTTTTGTGTGTTTCAAGACTTAATGTTTATGGAACCTTACTAGCTGGATGAGCTTCTAATTCTAAATATGCTTTATTAGGAAGTCTCCGAGCAATTGCTCAAACAATTTCTTACGAAATTAGAATAGCTTTGATTTTATTATTTCCTTTATTTCTAGTAGGAACTTTTAGTTTTATTGAAATTAAAGAATTCCAAGAATATGTTTGGCTAAGATTTTTAATATTTCCAGTTTCTTTAATATGATTTGTTACATGTGTAGCTGAAACTAATCGAGCTCCATTTGATTTTGCGGAGGGAGAATCTGAACTTGTATCTGGGTTTAATGTTGAATATGGCTCAGCTGGGTTTGCTTTAATTTTCCTAGCTGAATATGCTAATATCTTAATTATAAGCCTATTATCAGCATTACTTTTTTTCGGAGGTCCTTCAGCAATTATTTTTGAAAGAGATATTATTTTTATATTGAAAATTTTATTTTTTGCGTTTGTTTTTATCTGAGTACGGGGTAGATATCCTCGATTTCGATATGATCTTTTAATGGGCTTAACATGAAAAAGTTTTCTTCCTTCTTCTCTTTGTTTCTTATTAACAATTTGTAGCCTAAGTTATTTTTTATATTATTAACAGAATTGTAGTTTAAACAAAATATTAGTATTGGAAACTAAAGACTAGGTAATTAATCCTACATTCTGAAAATGACAGCCTTAATCATTATAGCATTTACAATGTCTAGAATCTTTATGTTTCCCTTAATAGCTCAGCCATTAAGCTTGGGTTTATCCATTATATTTTCAACTCTTTTAATATGTATACTAACAGCAACACTTATTTCTTCTTGATATAGCTATATTCTCTTTCTCATTTATGTTGGAGGTTTGCTAGTAATATTTGCTTATGTTTCTGCTTTGTCTCCAAATGTTCTTTTTAGAGGAAGAGGAGCTATTTTATTTTTTTTAGTTTTATCAATTCTGTTAAGAATTGGACTTTATTTCTATATTTTTTCAGATATTAGTATCATTTCTTATTCTTCCTTGTATCCTCAGATAAAAAGATTGAAAATTTATGGAAGTCAGTTGGTCTCTCCTCATACTACTTCTATTTTAATTAGCTTAGGAATTGTCTTATTAATTAATTTAGTAGTAGTGGTAAAAATCTGTTATTATCAACAAGCTCCTTTACGTCCCTTCATTAAATAAATTATCTAATGCGTAGACCCATGCGAAAATCTCATCCTGTTTTAAAAATAATAAATAATGTTATAATTGATCTTCCAGCTCCTTTAAATCTTTCTGCATGATGAAATTTTGGTTCATTATTAGGCTTGTGTCTAGTTATTCAAATTGCAACAGGCTTATTTTTAGCTATACATTATACGGCCCATGTTGATTTAGCCTTTAGTTCTGTAATACATATTAGACGAGATGTTAATAATGGATGATTATTACGAGCTATTCATGCTAACGGTGGTTCTTGATTTTTTATTTGTATTTATTTTCATATTGGACGTGGAATGTACTATGGATCTCATGTAAATATACATACTTGAAATATTGGAGTAATTCTTCTTATTTTAACCATAGGAACCGCTTTCCTTGGCTATGTTCTACCATGGGGTCAAATATCCTTTTGAGGGGCAACTGTGATTACAAATTTACTCTCAGCTATTCCTTATTTAGGTAAGATACTTGTAGAATGAGTGTGGGGAGGATTTGCTGTAGATAATGCAACCTTAACTCGTTTTTTTGCATTACATTTTTTACTCCCCTTTATAATTGCAGGAATAAGAGCATTACATTTACTATTTCTTCATGAAACCGGTTCTAACAATCCATTAGGTTTAAATAGAGACGGAGATAAAGTTCCTTTTCATTCATACTATAGTTTTAAAGATATTGTAGGATTTGTTGTAATAATTGCTTTTCTTTCACTTTTAGTATTATTTTCTCCTCAACTTTTAACAGATCCTGAAAATTTTATTCCAGCTAATCCTTTAGTCACTCCGGTACATATTCAACCAGAATGGTATTTCCTCTTTGCTTATGCTATTCTACGATCTATTCCTAATAAATTAGGAGGTGTTATTGGGTTAGGAGCTTCAGTTGCTATTTTATTTATTATTCCATTAACTCATCTTGGCAAATTTCGATCATTTTCTTTTTATCCATTAAATCAAATTTTATTTTGAGCCTTAATTGGCGTTTTTCTTATTTTAACTTGAATTGGTAGTTGTCCCGTTGAAGCACCTTATGAACAAGTAGGTCAGATTTTTACAGCTTTATATTTTATATATTTTCTTTTAGCACCTCTTTTCCAAATGTTATGAGATAAAGTTTTAGATTTCTAAAACAAATAAGTTGTTATCCGAGGGGAATGTCTGTCTTGAAAACAGATTTTTGAGTGTTCGACTCACTCAACAACTTAAAATCAACAGTAATAGAAGTATAAACTTAACCTTTGGTTTACAAGACCAACGCTTCTTTTTGAGCTACTATTACTTATAATATGATATGAGAACATTTATTTTAACTCTAACTAGTATATTAGGATTCTTAATAACACTAATTGCTCTCTCTCTTCAGCATAAACATTTATTAAGAATTCTATTAAGTTTGGAAGCAGCTACTATAAATTTATTTATTATAATATTCTCTGTAGCAAATAATATTTCTTTTAATGGTGAAATATCACTGATTCTTATTACTTTGGGGGCTTGTGAAGCAAGCTTAGGCTTAGCAATTTTAGTATCTATAATTCGTGCTCAAGGAAATGACTACGTTTCTAGATTTTCTTCTCAAAAATGTTAGGCATTATTATGATAATATCTCTATCAATGACTTTAAGATCTAAAACTTGAAGATGGCCTCAAAAAATTTGAGCTTTATCTCTTACAAGTATGTTTTCTTTTTTTCACCTCTTTAATTCTACTTGAAATTATGAAGAAATTAACACTTATATAAGTCAGGATTCGATATCTTCTATATTAATCAGTTTAAGACTTTGAATTGCACTAATGATAATACTTGCAAGACAGACTAGAATTAAAATTAAAAAAAATAATGATTTAATATTCTGTACTTTTCTTTTTTTATTGACACTAATTTTAATTATCGCTTTTTCAATAACTAGAATTATACATTTTTATTTCTTCTTTGAGGCATCTTTAATTCCGACTTTAATATTAATCCTAGGCTGAGGGTACCAACCTGAACGTTTACAAGCTGGAATATATATAATAATTTATACAGTAGCGGCTTCCTTACCTCTTTTACTAATTATTTTGTGAACTATAAAAGAAATTTCTTCTTCTAATATTTTAATAACTTCAAGTCTTCGAATAGAATATATTAATACAGATCTTAAATGAACTTGAAATTTATTAACTTTATTAATTTTTTCTGCATTATTAGTTAAATTACCAATATTTACTGTACATTTGTGATTACCTAAAGCTCATGTAGAAGCCCCAGTAGCTGGCTCAATAGTTTTAGCAGCTATTCTTTTAAAATTAGGAGGATATGGGATTTTACGTATATATCAATATTTTAACTTTTTTTATTCTGACTTTCTTACTATTATTTTTTCACTAGCCTTATGAGGAGGTGTACTAACAAGCATTATCTGTTTTCGTCAAATCGATTTTAAATCCTTAATTGCTTATTCCTCAGTAGGTCATATATCTTTAATATTAGCAGGAGCTTTTTCAAATACTTCTTGAGGTTGGAGAGGGGCTTTAGTATTAATAATTTCTCATGGATTATGTTCTTCTGCTCTTTTTGCTCTTGCAAATTTTACGTATGAAAAAGCGCATAGTCGAAGTTTATTCTTAGCTAAAGGAATATTAATACTTTTACCGATTTTAACTTTATGATGATTTTTATTTTCCATCATAAATATAGCAGCACCTCCTAGTATCAATTTATTAGGTGAAATTATAATTTTTCCTTCGATTTTATTTACTTCTTCTTATTATACTCTGTCTTTAGGATTAATAAGTTTTTTAGCTGCTTTATATAGAATGTATCTATTTACTTGTAGCCAACATGGAGGAAGACCTAAGTATATAAAACCTTTTTCTAATTTCAGAACATTAGGTTTTTCTCTTCTTTTTTTACATTGACTTCCTGCCAATCTATTAATCATAAAAAGGGAAATTGTATTTATATGATTATAACACTGATTAAGTTAGTTTATAAAAATACCAGCTTGTGGATCTGGAGATAAGAAATATCTTACTTAATCATGTTTTTAAAACTTAAATCTTCTTCGATTAGCTCATTGTTTCTTCTCTCTTATAGCTTAATTATTTTTCCTTTAACTTGTTATTTTACCATACAAGATCTTTCTTTTTTAATTGAATGAAATATCATTAATGTAAGTTCATGTAATATAAGTTTCATAGTAATTCTTGATTCCGTAAGCTTAAGCTTCAGTAACGTAGTTTGTCTAATTTCAGGATGTGTTATAATATTTTCTTCTAGTTATATATCTCATGACCCTTTCTTAAAACGGTTCACTTGATTAGTTATATTATTCGTTATATCAATAAATTTATTAGTTTTTATTCCTAGGTTACCAGCTCTTTTATTAGGTTGAGATGGCCTTGGTATTGTCTCTTTTGCTCTTGTTATTTATTATCAAAATATAAAATCCTTAAGAGCAGGAATATTAACTGTATTAGCTAACCGTATTGGTGACGTTATAATTTTATTATCTATTGGAATTCTTATTCTCCAAGGACATTGAGTCATTACACTTATATTTGATTTTTATCTTAGAACCTGAGTCGGTTTAACTATCCTTATCGCCGCAATAACCAAAAGAGCTCAAATTCCCTTCTCTAGTTGACTTCCAGCTGCTATAGCAGCTCCTACTCCAGTATCAGCCCTAGTTCATTCATCAACCTTAGTTACAGCTGGAGTATTTCTTCTAATTCGGTTTTTTCCATTTCTAAATACTTGCATGTTTTTTAAACCAATACTCCTATTTATTTCAGTTTTAACTTTACTTATAGCAGGAATTGGAGCAAATTATGAAAATGACCTAAAAAAAATCATTGCTTTATCTACATTAAGTCAATTAGGTGTTATAATAATAAGTCTAGGTATAGCTATACCTTACTTAGCTCTTTTTCACTTGTATACTCATGCTCTTTTTAAAGCTCTACTTTTTTTATGTGCTGGAACCATTATCCATAATAGAGCTAATACCCAGGATATTCGTTCTATGGGAATAATATTTAGTCAAGCTCCTTTAACCATCACTTGTATAAATGTCGCTAATCTTTCTTTATGTGGAGCTCCATTTTTAAGAGGATTTTACTCTAAGGATCTTATTTTAGAAATTTCTTTATTTGAACCTACTAACTTTTTAATAGTATTCTTAATCTTTTTAGCTACCGGAATAACAGCTGCTTATTCATTACGACTCTCTTTCTGCTCACTATGAAGTAATTCAAAAAATATTCCTTTTCACGCAAAACATGAAAAAGATTATTATATCAATTTTTCTACTTTAATTCTAAGTCTTTCTGCTATTTTAGCCGGATTTTTTTTACAAACTATTTTTTTATCCTTCACTCCATGTCCTTTTATTATTCCTATATTTTACAAAATACTAACTATTATCGTCATTCTTTTAGGTTTGTTTTTTGCAGCAATCCTATGAGATGAAGATTTCTTTCCTAAAAAAATAAATAAAATTAAATACTTTTTTAGAACAATATGATTTTTAGCACCAATTAGGGCACAACCTTTAACTCATTTTTCAATGTCTTTAGGCACAAATCTAATAAAATCTGTGGATCAAGGATGACTCGAAATTCTTGGAGGACAAGGAGCCTTAATTTTATTTTCCCAGTTATCTGTAGAAAATCAAAAATTACAAATAAAATCATTTAATCTTTTTATTAGATTTATAATTACTGCTCTTTTTATTCTACTATTTATTAATAGTTTTTAAATCTTGGTAGCTTATAATATTAGAGCATAGCACTGAAGATGCTAAAGAGGCAAATTTGTGCCCTAAGATAATTCAGATTTAATTGCCAGCGCTTTTGGGTAAGCGCGCTTACCCAAAAGCGCTGGCAATCAAAATCGCTTATAGTTACTTAAATATGGGACGAAATCCTTTTCATTTAGTAGAATTTAGTCCTTGACCTTTAACAGGTTCAATGGGAGCGTTATTTTTAACTTCTGGCTTAGCTGGTTGATTTCATGGATATTCATATTTAACTATGATTTTAGGTCTTATTCTAATTTCTGTGACAATAATTCAATGATGACGAGATGTAATTCGAGAGGCTACTTTCCAAGGATATCATACAATACAAGTATCTAAGGGTCTTCGGTGAGGAATAATTTTATTTATTATTTCAGAAATTTGTTTCTTCTTTGCTTTTTTTTGAGCATATTTTCATAGAAGTTTAGCACCTAGTATTGAATTAGGATCATGCTGACCTCCCGTGGGTATTACCCCATTAAATCCTTTTGAAGTTCCTTTATTAAATACAGGAGTTTTACTTGCATCTGGTGTAACAGTTACATGAGCTCATCATAGATTAATAGAAGGCGATCGAATAAGAGGAATCCAAGGTTTAACAAGAACAGTTATTCTTGGGGTTTATTTTACTTTTTTACAAGCTATGGAATATTATGAGGCTTCTTTTACAATTGCGGATGGAGCCTATGGATCTACTTTTTTTGTAGCTACAGGATTCCATGGGTTACATGTATTAATTGGAAGAACTTTTTTATTAATTTGTCTTGGTCGAGTCTGACTACAACATTTCTCTACAGGTCATCATTTTGGTTTTGAGGCTGCTGCTTGATATTGACATTTTGTTGATGTAGTTTGATTATTTTTATATCTATCTATTTATTGATGGGGTTGTTAATATTGATTAGAAATATAAATTAGTAAGTATAAATCTTAGATGACTGAGAATTTAAGTGTTAGATTTTTAATCTAAAAACGGCATAAAGATAATGCCTCTAAGAGAATCAGACTCAGTACTTTAAACAAAAGATTTGATTTGCATTCAAAAAATAGATTATTAAATCTCTAGGTCAGAGTATAAAAAGCGAGAAATTTGCATACGGTTTCGGCCCGTATTTTAAGGGTGAGAGTCCTTTTTTATATTATTATAAGTAAAAGCCAAAATAGAGGCATCTAACTGTTAATTAGGAAAATGTGGGTAATCACTTACTTAGCAGTTTATAAATAATTAAGTACTACGCCGGATGAACGGAAATCATTGATGTTGATTAATATGGAATAATTTATTTCTGGTGCTAAAATGTTAAGAACTGTTCTTAGAAGGGGGATTGGATTGGTATTGTCATTTTTAGTAATAGGGCTTGGATGAATTTTGTCTAAACGAGCTTTAAGAGATCGAGAAAAAAATTCTCCATTTGAATGCGGGTTTGATCCTATTAAATCGGCTCGGTTGCCTTTTTCTTTACGATTTTTTTTACTAGCTATTATTTTTCTTATTTTTGATGTAGAAATCGTTTTATTATTCCCAGTTTTAGTAGGAATAAGAATAAGATTCTCTTTAAATATAATGATTTGTTCTTTTATTTTTTTATTAATTCTTATTGTAGGTTTATTTCATGAATGAAATGAAGGATCGTTAGATTGAGCTCAATAAAAGAAAAAACCAGGGGTAAAATAGGGCTGCTAACTTTATTTTGGGTGATTCGATTTCATCCTTTTTCTTATGTTTTCAAGCTTACCTTTTGGAATCTTGTTTGTTTTTACTATAATTTTTGGAACTTTATTCTCAATTTCCTCTTCTCACTGGCTTGGAATTTGAGCTGGACTTGAAATTAATTTAATTGGATTCTTACCTATTTTGGTTTATCAGAAAAGAATATCAGAAAGTGAATCTGCTGTTAAATATTTTATTGCTCAGGCTTTAGGTTCTAGGTTGCTAATTTTTGGCAGTCTTAGAAGATATAGAATTTCTTTTAGATGAGATAATATTAGAGAGATAGATTTTTCGTTAGTTAGTCTTTTGATTATTTCTAGAGGTTTAATTGTAAAAATAGGAATGTTTCCATTTCACTACTGATTGCCAAGAGTAATAGCAGGGCTTCCTTGAATTTCTTGTATAATGCTAGCGACGTGGCAAAAAATTGCTCCTTTATTATTAATTAATTCTGTGTTTGAATCAAATCTAATATATTATTTTATATTAAGTATTTGTTTTATAGCAGCGGGATCAAGTCTTATAGGGGGAATTGGGGGAATAAATCAAACTCAGGTACGAGCAATTCTTGCTTATTCTTCTATTGGTCATTTAGGGTGAATAATATTTGCTTTATCTCAAAGAGTTTGAGCAATAAAGATATATTTTTTAATCTATATTTTAATTTCTTTATGTATTTTTATTAATCTGTGGTATGTAAATTTAGATATAATAAAGAGTCTGAATATATTAATAAAATCTAGGATTTATAGAAGAAATGCTATTATAATTATGTTAGTATCATTAGGAGGACTACCTCCTTTATTAGGATTTATTTCTAAATGAGCAGTGATTACAAGATCAATAAATAATACACTTTGATCTTTTCTTTTGCTACTAATTATGGGCTCAATTATAAGTCTTTTTTATTATTTAACTTTATATTTTTCTATTTTTTTAGGTTCATCTAAAAAATTTTATTTAAATACAATTAGACTAGGTAATTTAAACTTTTTTATAAGCTTTGGTCTTTTATTAAACATAATAGGGGGAATTATTCTTATTTTAAGGGGCTTATTAATAGAGATCTAAAT